TCTTTCACTTCGTCTTGGGTTCTCTATCCTCTATAAAAAGGTAATTCTATAAAAAAAGTGAAAGTTAATAAAATACTAAAATATCCTATATTATCCTATAATAGATATAATAATATCCTAATATCTATAATATCCTACCTAATATATATAGAATATACTATATAATATAGTATAGATTTATATATTATGATTATTATCCATATTATAATCCTAATACTTAATATATCCCAATAATAATTATTATATTATTATAAAAATGATTATAAAAGAAATATCCTATAATTAATAATTATTTAATTACTATTAATTAAATATACTATTAATTAAATAATAGTAATAGTCCATAATTAGTATATTCAAATTCTTTATTTCATTTCCTTCCTTATCAGAAATAAATAAGAAGGATGAAGTTATTTCATTAGAGTTAGAATAAAAATGAGAGTTAGAATAAAAGATTCTTTCTATTTTGGAAAAATCTCTAGTAATAAACTAGATTACGATTTGGAATAAACCAAAATACTCGTTTGTTTTGTTATGGCAATAACACTTAATATTAATAATATAATGATAACACCAAACAATGGGGTAGATTCCGACACAAAAAAAAAGTTTTACAGTACACCTATACTAGATACTAGACAATGAAACATAGCAAAGAGTGGAGTAATCTAATCGACGGAATCATAAAAGATTTACATAACATTACATTTTATAATGAAAGAATTACATATTATCGAATAATTCGATAGACCAAATCAAACCCCCAACCCAAAACCCCCCAACTCATAGAATATAGAAGAAGAAACGTTAATCCTTTAGTACCAATTCATTATCTCTCCATTATTTGTGAATCAATCAATAAGGTTTCTCTTGTTCTGCCAAAAAAAGATTAGTGATTAGTCAGGGCAGGGGTTTTCTACAAATATGAGACCTAAGACCAAGAAAAGAATACGTCTTAGACCCATGCTACTTAGGATTAGAGGATTAGATTTCGTTGGGTCAGGTTGAAGTTTTTAGTCGGAATCATGTCATGATTTCCACTTCCTAAATTGATTGGGATTCGGTATACAAAAACAAAAATGTGTCGCTAACTCTTTGATCATGTACAGGAAAAGAAAAGAAGTAATATTTAATTCATCCACGATTATTAATGAGAAAGGGTGAGTAATTCATACAAAATTGGAGAAGTACAGATTAGATCTATTGAAATTTTTTTCTGTACTTATCTTATGTATTTACATGAGGATTTGGTAATGCTTTCATTTCCTCATAGTTCTGGCCACTTGGTTGGTATCATAGAAATGAAAGCATTACCAAAATAATATAAAATATATTAGGATTATAGGGCTATACGGACTCGAACCGTAGACCTTCTCGGTAAAACAGATCAAACTTATTATTATCGAAATGATTTGAACTGTTTCAAAGACCCAACATGCATTTTATTGCATTGGGCTCTTTCATCAACTGATGTAAAGATCAGTTATTCTACCATATTTTATCTTTAGAGGAAGATAATGAGATGGCTCCATGTGCTATGATTCATTATTTGTATTCTGATCTAGGAGCAATACCAAAGTGTTTCAAGGAAGTATTACGTTGACTTAGGTCTGCCTTCGGCCTAGATTAACCTAAGTTAAATAGAATCTCTATCGCCTCGCTGGAACAGTCGAATATGAGACTTCATACACCTTCAAGTTCATAGAGCGAAAAGAGGTTTTTTTGAGTCCCTTATACTCATTATGCCTAGCATTGAATGGGATGGGTATTTACCTTATCAACTATCAAATCACTGGCGGGTGGGTTCTATTTGATTTGGCAACTTAATTAGCGCCTGAATCGGACCGAACCAAATATTTGTCAGGTCAGGCTATTGTTCTCTTGTTCCCTCGAACCTATGGAATGGAGTAAGACATCAATTTTTCAATACGATCAATTATGTTCATTGCATAATTGGCTCCTTTGAAAAGCATTGGCGCACGTGTAAACGAGGTGCTCTACCAACTGAGCTATAGCCCTTGTTATAGACATCTTAACATATAGACAATTTCTTGTCAAGATAGATATTTCATAATCCCACACGATAGCTCTCTGATTTATTTATTTTATTTAAGCTTAACAGAAAGAAATTAGTATTGCTTGGAAATCCTATTCTATCTATAATTCCCGAAGTGATGGGTTCCCATTTGTAATGATAAATGACCTACTTAACTCAGTGGTTAGAGTATTGCTTTCATACGGCGGTAGTCATTGGTTCAAATCCAATAGTAGGTAGAACTTATTAGATACTGGAATCGATGAAATGATATCTAATAAGTTTTTCTACCCATCTTCTTTTTTTTATCAGATTAAACTTGATTGTGTTCAATTAGCAAAATCAACATGTGGTGTAAGTGTATATATTAAAGTAAAGAACCTTTAAAAAACTTATTCGTTTTAGTTTGGTCTAATGACTTAACTAGTAGGAAATAACATTGAGAGCCTCCACTCGTGTCCTAGCTCGTCTGAGAGCTAGATTCGCTTCAATTGCTTGTCTCTTACCCTCAGCTCCACTCAAATTAGCTTCAGCTATTTCAAGAGCTTGTTGAGCTTCTTGCGGATCAATGTCAGTACTTATTTCCGCATCATTTCCTAAAATGGTGATTTCATTATTACCTATTCTAGCAAAACCACCCATCAGAGCCACCGTTAACCATTGGTCGTTGTTAAGGCGTATTCTCAAAAGACCTATATCTACAGCCGTGGCAATGGGGGCGTGGTTTGTTAATACGCCAATTTGACCACTATTAGTAGATAAAATGATTTCTTTCACTTCTGAATCCCAAATAATTCGATTAGGAGTCAGTACACAAAGATTTAAGGTCATTTCTTTAATTTGCCCTCCTCTTCTAAGTTTATAGCTTTCGCGGTAGCTTCATCGATGTTACCCACCAAATAAAAGGCTTGCTCGGGAAGACTGTCTAATTCTCCGGAAAGGATCAGTTGAAACCCCCTAATTGTTTCTGCAAGACCAACATATTTTCCTGGAGAACCAGTAAATACTTCTGCCACGAAGAAGGGTTGGGATAAGAAACGTTCAATTTTTCGTGCTCTGGCTACAGTTAAACGATCTTCTTCGGATAATTCGTCCAACCCAAGAATAGCTATAATGTCCTGAAGTTCTTTGTAACGTTGTGAAGTTTGCTTAACTCTTTGCGCAGTTTCGTAATGTTCCTCACCAACGATTCGAGGTTGTAACATAGTTGACGTTGAATCTAAAGGATCCACTGCAGGATAAATACCTTTGGCAGCTAACCCTCTTGATAGTACGGTAGTAGCATCTAAATGTGCAAATGTTGTGGCAGGAGCAGGGTCGGTCAAATCGTCCGCAGGTACATAAACGGCTTGTATCGAAGTTATGGATCCCTTTTTGGTAGAAGTAATTCTTTCTTGCAAAGAACCCATTTCTGTACTAAGGGTAGGTTGATAACCCACTGCAGAAGGCATTCTCCCCAATAAGGCGGATACTTCTGATCCTGCTTGGACGAAACGAAAGATATTGTCGATGAATAGAAGTACGTTTTGCTCATTAACATCCCGGAAATATTCTGCCATGGTTAGTGCAGTCAAACCAACTCTCATACGAGCTCCCGGTGGTTCATTCATTTGACCATAGACTAGAGCTACTTTGGATTCTGCAATATTTTTTTCATTAATTACTCCGGATTCTTTCATTTCTATGTAAAGATCATTTCCTTCACGAGTACGTTCGCCTACTCCGCCAAATACGGATACGCCTCCATGAGCTTTGGCAATGTTGTTGATCAATTCCATGATGAGTACTGTTTTACCTACTCCAGCTCCCCCAAATAGTCCTATTTTTCCTCCACGGCGATAAGGAGCTAAAAGATCCACTACTTTAATTCCTGTTTCAAAGATTGAAAATTTTGTATCCAACTCTATAAAGGCAGGTGCGGGTCTATGAATAGGAGATGTTGTGCTAGTATCTACAGGACCTAAATTATCAACGGGTTCCCCAAGAACGTTGAAAATTCGTCCGAGTGTAGCTCCGCCGACTGGAATGCTTAGAGGAGCTCCCGTATCAATTACTTCCATTCCTCTCGTCAATCCATCCGTAGCACTCATAGCTACAGCTCTAACTCGATTATTTCCTAATAATTGCTGTACTTCACAAGTCACATTAATTTGCTGACCGACAGTATCTCGACCCTTTACTACTAAAGCGTTATAAATATTAGGCATCTTGCCCGGCGGAAAAACAACATCTAGTACTGGGCCAATAATTTGAGCGATACGCCCTAGGTTTTGTGTGGAAACCGCAGGACTAGAAGGGGTAGGATTGATTCTCATAATTATAATTAAAGTGAAATATGTCGAAAATTTTTTTGGAATAGTGCCATGCCAAGGGGAAAATAAATGTCCGATAGCAGATTGATCGGTTAATTCAATACAATAAGAAATAAATGGGAGTTAGCACTCGATTTAGTTGGTATCACCCAACCGAATACGATTCAATTGTATACTCATTCAATGAGTAAAGAGTAAATTTTCAAGTTCAGCCAATCCCTCTTTTTTTTTTTCAAAAGAAATATCAAGTACATGAAATCACGAGTAAGTCTCTTTAATTTCTCTATCATTATAGAAAAGACCATCCATATTGGATTCCAATATATATAGAATTTGAACCCGAACTACATTTATGATTCAGTATTTCAATCTCGTTGGTTATTGTTCTTTCTATTTTTTTTTTTTAGATATTTGATTTCTGCCTATCTATTCTTTAATACCCTTTTCGGATGAATTATGCCTATTTTCACATCTAGGATTTACATATACAACATATATCACTGTCAAGAGGGAATTTTTATTAGTATTTAGATATTTAGATTAGATTCAAAAGAAGAAGGATATAAATTGAATTGTAAATTTGCAAAATAAACATTAGGTTGCGTCATATATATCAAAGAGTATACAATAATGATGTATTTGATGAATCAAAT